AATTTAGTAACGGACCCCCATGGAAACCCTTCTGAGACTTCAGGGTCTACCCCAAAGTCTCATGGCTCTCTTGACTCTGACCATGGAAATCAGGGTGACCACAAGCTCCTCCAATGCCTCAGAGGGGAAGAGGAAGGCCTCTCGGCAACTCTCCTCAGCAGGGAAAAGGCTTTCAATGCAGAGGTCACTCTCACACTCCGTCTCTGGTGAGTCTCTTGAAACCGATGCGGCTCTGGCGACGAGCCCGAAATCGTCGCCGCCTCCGCCATGAACCTCCTGGCCTGGAATTGTGAGGATCCTCTACAATTCGTAATCTCAAAAATATCCTCCGAAGTGCTGCAGTTAAAATGGCTTTGATTTTTGAAACCAAGTGTGGAGCTGGAAAATCCCAATCTATTATTCAATCGCTTCCTATCACCAACTCTTTTGTGGTCCCTTCATCCGGACTCTCAGGTGGTCTTTGGCTCATTTGGGACGATTCTGTGAAAGTGATCATTCTTTCATCCTCTAACAACTAGATTTTTGCAGAACCCACATAATTATGCTAAATGGATTTTTGGTGCAATATATGGTGATCCTCATCACAGGGCCAGTCAGCATATTTGGAACAAGATCAAGTTTTTCTCTTTTTCAAGGGACATGCGCCTTTTTGCTGTGCCGGGGACTTCAACGCTATATGTTCAGAGAAGGAGAAAATAGGAGGTAATCCTGTCACTAAAACTGCGTTTTCCTAATTTATAGATATGATCAACTGTGCTGGCCTTTTAGACCTCGGTTTCAATGGCCCCATCTATACTTGGAGTAACCGTAGGCATGAAGGTCTCCTCATCCAAGAGAGACTAGATAGAGTGTTGGCTAATCCGGCTTGGAATGCTCTCTTTCCATCTGCAGCTGTCTTTCATCTTCCTGCTATATCTAGTGATCATGCCCCCATCTTATTACGTTAGTTTCCCCCTCACAAGAATTCTAGATTTCAGATTGAACATTGGTGATTTCAAAGACGAAGCTTTCAAATCACAATGTAGTCAATTATGGAATTCAGCCTCTGTCAATTTCAATTCCATTGCAGATAAACTGATATTCCTCTCAAAGAATCTGAAAATCAGGGCCTGAAGCAACAACCCATAAGAAAAGAAATTATGAACATTGAAAAGGAAATCCTTAAAATTCAGGAATCAAACAATGATGGGAGCCTTAATGATTTGGAAAGAGCCCTTCGTAGCAAATACGAAGATTTATTAGCCAAAGAGGAAATCTATTGTCATCAGAGATCCAGAATTAGATGGATCACTCATGGGGACAAGAATACCAAATTCTTTCATGCCTATGCCTCCTGACGGAAGAGGAAAAATTAGATCCAGCAAATTGGAAATGATGATAACCAATGGATACAGAACTGTTCTGAGATTATCAGGCTTTTCGTCAACTACTTTAGGGCTATCTTCTCTACTACCAATCCACCATCTATTTTTCAACAGTTGACTAGGGGATCTCTTGAGAGATGGGCTGTTCTTCATGCTGAAGATCTCTCCCATCTTTGCAACATTCCAGAGGAAAAAGAAAGACGGAAACTTTATTCTACAATGTGATATGTCAAAGGCATACGACCAATGTTCATGGGACTTAATCTATCATTAATATGCTTAAGATCAATGGGTTTCCCAGCACTTTTGTTAGTTGGATAAAGCTATGCATTACTACGGTGTCTTACTAAATTGTTATCAATGGTCAATCGGATGGAATCTTGATCCAACGCAGAGAGGTATCAGACAAGGTTGCCCACTCTCTCCCTTTTTTTTTTTCGTATGAAAAGACGTAGGCTAAACTAGTGCCACCTGAAAGGCCAACAAAGCGATCTCAAAGGCTTCGAAGGTTGAGTCAAGTTTCGCCCTGCCTCTCATGGGAACCCCGCGACCGCACGGCAAATCATTTTCAGTGGGGTGGGTCTTAAAGTATAGATCCTGGTTCGGGTTGATTCGTTGTACCACTTTATTCATATTCCGATGACAGGCGGTTAACCATAGTGAACCAGATCGATTAGGTACGGTCCGACGTAAGTAAGCGGGGACAGCCTTTCTCAGCAAAGTGGTCTCATAGCACTTCCCTCGTCGCCAAGGAAGGCACAACGTTGACACACAGTTCATTGATAAATAAACCATTTCACGAGTTTGGCTAAGCAACTAGTTAGTTCAATCAGGACTGCCCTGCTGTAACCTAGGGATCACCTGGTGAATGGTTTCAGGCAAGCATTAAGAAGTGCTCGTGTATTCCACTCTACCTCGGGAAGATGAGCTTGCCGAGTTTCAACAACTGAACTTAGCCCGAGGGAATGTAAGCAAACAAGGGGGGCAGTTGGCTCGTAAGCTCCAATTCGCGATAAGGTGAAAAAAAAAAAGAACGGCTTTTAAGGCGGGTTGAACACGCTCTTCGGGTCCCAGGTCATGATACCGAAAAAATGTTTGATTTGTTGCCTGATATTGACATATATCTATCATGTTCGGGATTCAGATCAGAAGGAATCTATTTCCTCTATCTAATAAGGGAGTACTAGGGTTGTCAACCCCTTGGTAATCCTTTTGGTCTTGTTTCCGCTCCTCTAGTAAGGTAATGGAATCGAATTAGGTTAGCTCTTGCTAGCCGGCCTCCTAAGCAAAATTCCTTAAAGAATGGAATGGTATTCGCTAGCCTTTCAACCATCGACATATCTGTTCCCCGATCCAAGAGCCCGATCCTTCCACACCCGAGCAAACCAAGTCACGTTGCAGGGCCTGCTCTCGCATTTCGTTCATTAGAAAACTCCAGTTCGTGATCCGTGGAAGGCTTTGATCTTCTCTTCCCGATTCCTATACCATACGCATCTATCCTCATCTAGAGCAATACTGTGTCCACCTTCTTGAACTAAAGGACATACGCCAGTTTCAAGTCTAATTCCATATCCACCCCACAGACAATTATGAACCCAAAAGAACAGGAGCAGGTTCGGGCCCATCTAGCTCAGCTTGTTATGGCGAGACAAGACAAGCAAAAGCCATCTTTAGGGCTGGCATTGAATGGTGCACCCCCTTAGCTCAACTCTAAAAAGCTCTAAACGTTCAATAGCGCGGTGTTTAAGGCAAATAAAATGAACAGGCACGCAAGCTCTTTCCTAACACAAAAGCTCCAAAACTCGCGATAATAAAAGCACGAAAAAGGCCGCTCAGCGCGCTTTTAGTGCTCGCCTACTGACTAGGGGCATTGAAGCTCACCAACTAAACGATAAAGATGAACAGAATGTCCGAGTAAGGAGAACTAGCCAAGCTTCTGAACAAGCGAAGAAAGGTAAACTAGACATAAATAAATAAGGATCTTCTACTAGACGGATCTACTACAAGAGGTGAAAGCACTTCGTTGCTACTGGCTTTCAATCTCGATCTGCAGTAAATCACAAAGAGGCCTTGCTTCTTTTCTTCATCCGTATTCGGATTTGCCTTGCTTGGTCAGGACTAAGTCATAAGCGACTAAAGAATCTGCCTTTAGCTCCGTGGCTAACGCCGGCAAGGGACAAAGATAGAAAAGAGTTCCCAAATGGAGGGTCAAATCAAAGAACTTTTTTCTTCTGCTACATTCCTATGATTCGTTCCTTCCTTCTTGCTGTAAGCTTTCATACCAATTGATATGGATCGTTCCAAAATGCTACCTCTTGGGCCGTATGGCCCTCTTCCGATGCCTTTTTTTTCTTAATAGTGATCTCCTCTACCCGCCGAACCACAGAACCGCTACCTCTCGTCCCTTATCTTCTTATCTGATTTACTGTCCGTCTCGTTACCTCTATTTTTAGGGATTATGGCCAGCAACTGGCACACCATAAAGAATAGGCTTTTGGCTGAAAAGAATAAGAGCATTGCCTCTGTCTTCATGCAAAACACGTCTACCACGCTGTGAGCAAGCCGCGGGTCTAAGCCACAGGAACAGGAAGGAGTCACTCTTGTTGTTATAGCTCTTGTTCGCTTGGCTTTAGCTCGTCTTTCTCTTTCTCACTCGAGCGAGTCACCTTCCCTTCCTCTAAAGAATCCAGATCCCAAACCAAGTGCCATCGATTTAGCTGTTGGAGGAAAGGTAGATGGGAGCGATCCCAGACCAGACCCGGGGCCGAAAGGGAAGCGAAAAATAGAGCGGGTCTTCCCCAAAGCTGGTTATCCATTGCTGGAAGAGTTTAGGAAACACCGGTCTTTTTGGCATAACTGACTTTTCTTTAATATAGTGCAACTTTTAGAAAAGCCCGTGTTTTTAGTCCTTTTTTTTTTTACCTTACAATTTTACACAAGAAATCAAAATTCAAACTGAACTAAAGGATAAACAAAGCAAACGATAGCAGCAAACGGAGGCATCAAAGAAAAAGAGTTAGTAGTGCGCTAGCAAGGAAAGGTAGGCCAGAAAAGCCCGAGATCCCGGCTGATCATCAACTCAGTACGATGGTTAAATCATTAGGTCCGCCTTATCGAGCAAACCGAGGCATCTCAGCCGTATCTATATGTTCTTTTTCAGCATCAACCGGTTTAAAGTCAATGTGTAGATAGATCCAAACGGAGGGAACCAGCGCATCTTCGCCTACTCCATCTATTGATCTCTCCGTCCAGGAAGGGGTACATTCAATCAACTGGTTGATCTGATCGGACCCGTCACCACCCACGCGAGAGCCCAGCCCGGGAGAGGAAAGCCCATTATACGATAGCGAGCAAGCAAACAAGATTCTTTTCATCCGCAAACCGAGGCATCAATCAAATGATTGCCTGATCTGATCTTACTCTAACTGTAGATAGGAAGTAGCAAAGGGAGGATGAAAAGCAAGCAGTCAACAGTCAACCGAGTAAAGTAAAGTAAAGCCTGCCCTATTCAATGCCGTAGATAGCTATTCAATGCCCTACTGCGCCTTAGAGCCTTTTATTTAAGCTTCGGGGGGAGAGACATGGAATAGCGTTTTTCCGCCTACTCTATATGTTGTTTTTAATTCATCTTCTGCACTAGATGAAATTATACGCGCCCGCAGAAAAGCATTTGATATATGTTGTTTTTCAGCCTACGAGCCGAGATCAATTCAATTAGTAGTCCGCTAGCCAGCAAACAGAGGAAGAGATTCAATGCCCTATCTATCTATTTCACCAAACGGGGAAGAGTCAAGTTCTTGGGCGCTAACCGTTTAAACTAAAGTCAATTAGTACTCCGCCTTACAAGCAAACCGTTTAAACTCAAGCATACGTGCCCGCTTCAAACCCGGGGATAGCTAGTGAAGCAACGGATTCTGTACCTGCTTTTGGCTTTCGGTCTCGAGGCAAGTCAACTAAAGCCTTATCGAGCAAACTACGGGGCAGAAAATGAGTACTGTGCCTGAGAAGCTTCCCGAGTATTGTAAAGGAAAGGAAACCCGGAGTCCGCTAGCACTCACTCTAACTGTTGGAAGGAATACTGGTTTTTCTGTTCCCGTATCTATGTTGCTGGTTTCGACATCCATCATGTTTGAATAGAAGTATTATAGGAGTATAAATAATAAGTAGGGAATTTGGAAAAGGGATGGGAAGGGAGAAAGAACGCTATTTTCGCTGTCTGCTAGCTAGTGGCATTAGCGTCTGAGGCTGGTGCTTAGAGTAGAGCGAAGGCCAGTGGGGAGAGACTTTCTAGACTAGATATTGAGTACTACTCTAGAATAGGGGAAAGAGTGATTCGCTCGTAAGCCCAACTCCAACTCATTAAGAAAGTCTAGCTCGATCGATCCCATGTCTTCCATTAGCTAACCGAGCCAGATGCTTACCGCCTTTCTAGAAGGGAGTAGAAGGAAGACCTTTCATTCATCATTCATTACCATTCATCTGCGGACTTCATCTGCGCGAGAAGGTAAAGCAGGGAGTTGAGCCCGGGGCAATGTCGGATCCAATTTGAAGAGAGGTAAGCTACCTAAAGCCTGATGTCTTCCTAGTCCAGGTAGCGAGCGGGTCAAGGTCTTTGGCTAAGCGTCCTATTCAAGCGGAAAGGCGTGAATCAAGAGCTTAGCGCCCTGCTGCAGTTGGGGAATCCCCAGTAGCAAGTTTCCGGTTTTACATTCATTAGTGCACATGAAAGGGGCTTACGACTCATAGGTTCTGCCCGTGAATCAGATCTGGGCTGTTCGGGAGTCAATAGACTGTTGCACATTCATCTGACTCTATCCATTCCTTTTTATTTTTCATGTCCACATGTCTGCTTGAAACAAGATCCCCATGGGCTGCCCATTCCTCGGAGTAGGAAGAGGACGCCCTGCCCTTTTTGACTGACGACTTTCCTTCCAAATGATCAAATAGTTGCCAACTAGTTAAGTATCCGTTTAGCATCTCGCCATTCCTTATTGCCCTAGCCGACGTGTGAAAGAATGCCTTGTTAGGAATTGAAGAAGAATAGGCTGCACATGAACTGGTCGAGTGAAGTGAATGCCTACTTGACTACCGTAGACTCCTTCTTCGTGACTAATGGATTCAAAACCTTGGGCATGAAAGAGCTTGTTCTCGACTCGAATGCCCGATTTCCAATATCGAGGAGTGGAGGGAAGCAAGGAATTGATGCAAGAGAATGCCCTGCTAGTCTTTACACATAAGAAGAAGATGGTACGAATGGGATTTCAAGGCTGCCATAGCCTATATAAGAGAAAGAGTGCTTCACTTGACTTCAAGCTGGGGAAGGCAAGTAACTTCTTCCACTAGTGGGACATGTCCAGAAGGGCTTTTCTTTGCTCTTCTTTCTTGGATTCCTTTTCATCGAGAGATGCGGCATTACCGCTGTTGTCTCTATGCCTGGCATGCCTATCTTACTCTTTCTCGAGGGACAGATGCCGATTATCCGACAATGCTATCATTAACATCTGAAAACTATTTTCTTCACACTTTGGTCGAGAGAAGCCAAAAAATTCCTATCTAAGGCTCGTAACTGAACTCTTGCTTTTGTTAAAAAGTCCATACTGAATGTCCGAGTTCGTCATTGTCTTACCTGCTTTCCTTATGCCTACTTGTCTAAGCCCTAGCAATGGTAGGAATGCTTGCTGTCAGTTTTTATTCTCTATTCCTATCCGAGTCTCTCTTTCAGGGATAACCTACCTCTTCCATGGTACCCACCTCAAAACTTATCCTAATTCCCCATAATATAGTAAATCTTAAGACAATTCTCGCCTAACTCAGTGTACTGAAGAGCCTTTCACAAAGGGAATTCGTGCAGCTCATGGAGAGTATCCACATTAGGCTCCGGTTTTGCCCTGCCTTTGTCTAATTCAAAAGAGTTTCAAGTGGATTTCAGACTTCAATAAGTTTCCCTCAAAGAAAGCGGGGATTTCTGCCTAGCCGTAGGTCTCAGGTGAAGGGAGAGAGAATTCCTCTTTCTACTAGACTTGTCTCATGAATGTGAAAACTGGCAAGCTTAGGTGCGTTAGCTTAAGGCGTTCAGGATGTTCAACTTTGTATTCAATCGGGCAAGCTTTCACATATTATGATTTGGACTCTCAATTTGAGCATTCCTACTTCAAAGATGAGGAAGATTCTCCTGATTTTGTATGCCTCGCCGAGGGATTTTCCCAGCTCTAGCTACAGAACTAGAAGCGAATTAGCTTAGCTCTCGAAAGAACCGGCGAAGGATAAAGTTGTCCGTCAACGGGTCAATGAATTGCCTATTTTGAGGCTCTACCTGTAATTACAATATCAGATGGGAGAACCAGTTCGGCAATAAGACCTGGGAAAGGAGATCACATGGCCGGTCTGCGAAGAACAATCAAGGTAGGATTAGCACCCTTCCTCAATTAGGACATTGACGTTCGACATGTTACCTTCTCGATGTATCGATTCTTGGTAGACAAAGGTGGTTTAGGGGATGGAGTTTCATCTTTCTGTTGGAAAACGAGCTTCTGGCAAAGCATCGGGAGGGAGTGGTGTCATTGACCCATTCCTACTGCTTCTTTGATTTATCAATTCCCATCTATGAATTAGGGATAGGGATCCTATTTTGTATCTTGCGTACGAATTTGTCAACGAGGATCTTAGCCCCTTCTTGTGGTTTTCCCTGTAGAATTCATTATAAGAAAATGGAATGCCTTTGAGAGCAGAATGTAGAACGAAGCTTCCCGAAGTCCATCGATTCATCCCAAGTCGTCGATGAAGACCTTGTTTTCGTTCTCTCACCAACGGCACATTTAATAGCTGATTTTCAAACCTTCTCAAGGTGATCTAAATATCATGATATCGAGATAGAATAGAGAATAGAAAGAGATTCATCCACTTCCATGAGGTAAGTTAAGTAAAAAAATGCTGTATGGTCGATGTCTAAGCAGGAAAACTTGCGTAAAGTGATTCAGACCCGGGGTCGAAAAAAAGACTTTATGAACAGGAATAGAAAATAGAAGTATTCCATGTCCCAAAATCCATACTCGGGATGAATCGAATGAAAGGGCTTCCCCTTTTTCTGGATCTATAAACCATCCTGAAAAGGCCTAACCACTTCAATAGGAATTGCTTTGCTCACTGAAAAAAGCTTTTATGAATGCGCGTTAATCACACTTTCATCTCGTCTTTTTTTGGGGTAATTTCATTAGTGACTTCATCGCGATCGGGAGGGAGTCAGGATCACTCCTTATTGAATAGAATAGTTAGATTTTGACTGAAACTACAAAAAAGGCTTGTTGGGCTTGCTGACCCACGCAAAGATCTAGTGATTTCCGCAAAGGAAGAAGTTAGAACAAAAGATGCGAAGGTTCGCTTATCATGTAAAGATCCAAGTGCCAGCTTTTTCGTATAAAACCACATTCGTGGAGTACGGTTTCCACCAGAAAAAGGGGAAAGAGCTTTCATGATATACTGGAGTACTTTTTTTGCATGAGTGACCTTCGGCAGGAGGACAAGGAAGGTGGACGTGTATGCCCTCGGGAATGAAGGCCTCCTGAAAAATTCAAGCACAGCAGCATGCACATCATTGCACACAATCTCCCAGCAGGCTCTGAAGAAGTGGCCGGAAAAGTCATCCGGCCCTGGTGCGCTGTCCGCCGACAGCCCAAAGACCACTTCCCTCACCTCCTCAATTGACGGTGGAGCCAATAACATAGAGTTATGTTCCGAAGTGATAATGCTAGGTATAAGATCCAGCAAGGCAGAGTCCTCAGCCGTGACCTGTGAAGAGAATAAGCTCTGATAATAATAAGTAATCATGGTAGGGAGATGAGAAGAATCACTGACCAAATTTCCTTGTGCATCCTCAAGCTCCTTGATAAAGGTAGATGATCGCTTCTGCTGAACCACAGAGTGGAAAAACTGTGTATTTTGCCAACAGCCATTTGACATGGGCTTTTTGACGCCAATAAGTCTCTTCCTGGGCCTGCATGTTGATCAAATCATCCTTAGCTTTAGAGAGCACCTGCTGATTATCCACGGTGGGATCCTAATCATATTTTTGTTGAGCGGCCAGCACATTATCTTCTGCTGCTGATAAATTGCGGAACAAGTTTCCAAACACATTCTTGTTCCACTCCTTCAATTCTTGTTTAAGCCTCTTCAGTTTCCCCACAAGAGTGCACATGGGACTGGCATAGAAGGGCAGCTCCCAGCTGCCTCTGACCAAATCCATGAATGTAGGATGAGAGGCCCACATGTGTTGATACCTGAACGGCCGTAGTCCTGTGTCTACAGCATCCCGACAAGTGAATAGAAGGGGGCATGATCAGAAAGAGTCCGAGTTAGGTGCTGCACAACCGTATAGGGGAAGGATGCAGCCCAGTTCGAGCTGACAAAGCATCTGTCAAGCCTCGCTCTGATGCAGGCCGCACCAACTTGATTATTACACCAAGTGTATTTGCTACCCTGGAAACCAGCGTCAATTAAATTGGCTGTAGAGACGGCATCATTGAAATCATCCATAGCACGGACGTCAGGGCTTGCACCACCTAATTTTTCATCATGAGACATAATAATATTAAAATCACCCCCCACCATCCATGGGGTGGAGACTACGGTAGCAATCTGTGTAATATGATCCCATAACTCCCTCCGCCCTGCACTCCTGCATTTGGCATACACAAAGGAAAAGGTAGCAACTTCCCTGTTCGAGTCTTCAACCAAGAAGGTGACCATTTGTTCATGCGTGCTGAGCAGTGAAAACTTTTAAGGGCTCCTCCATAGAACCCATATCTTCGCATGCTCGTCTTCGGGGGAATAACAGCAGTCCATGGAACAAGACCTGCTTTCTCAAGTTTCCTGCGACATACCAGCGGCTCAAGCAAAACAACAAACATTAAACCGTGCTCCTTGACCAAGGCCTTAACCCTATTCACAGAGGGGCTATTCCCGACCCCTTACTCTCGATCTTTATATAGGCAACAAACTACAATAGGATATGGCACTCAATCTACACTTGATGGTACGGGATCCTTCAACTATACCTACCTTTTCAAAAGAGTATGGCATTGCATCCGTGCACTCATTCTCCTTTTTTAGCTTTCTTCCACCCTCTGGCTTCTTTACTTCAGTCTGTCTTTCAGTATACTGGCCGTCTTCTTCTTAATGGCTGCCTGCCATCTTCCTTGTCGCCGTCCTTTGGCTTGGCTTATGCACCTTCAACGCCATCCTGTCTTTCGCTTCGCCCCTTGTTCTCTGGATGCTTTCGCCGACGCTATCGGGGTCTTAGCTACTCGCTTTCGAACGATCTTCCGCCGCCTTCTGAGTTCTGGCCATAGACTTTGTCTTTCGGGCTGGGTTGTTGTTGCTGCCCTTGTAGGTAGTCCTTGTTGGATAGTCGTAGCTTATCTCAATTGAGAGTCCTGCGTCTTATCTAGACCGCTGGCAGCCTTAGCTAGAGCCACTGTCACATTGGGGTCAAATGCGTCCTGCCTTGAACGAAGATGAACAGAGACTCCTTGGGACGTCAAGTTCGGATCTTGGCCTTTCCTATCTGCCAACAACCTCCTTGCGCGGTTGGAAACCACTCGTTGTGCGGCTCTAGGCATCCTGAGCTGACAGCACTTCGAAAGGCCTCGCTTAATTAAGAGGCTGATCATCAAAGCTTACTTACTTACTTACTTATGTTAAGGTTCTTGTTATTTGTTGGATGGGTATGGCTTATTATGAGAGGATAACTTAATGCATTTGTCATGAGTAGCACTAGAATTAGAAGAATGGTACATAAATCTTGGATAGATGAGAAAATAGCATATTGGTTATCAGATAGCAGTTGATCTGATAGCTTCTCTACAGCAACTTCTTCTCTGAGCTGAGTTCCACCAGCCGATGTCTCACCACCCTTTTCAGATCGATGATCTTCTGTAATATTGAAAACTTCTCCCCTCAATGGATTCCAACGGGGAGAAAGATAATAGCTAGCCGTATGGGTGTAGAACCAGTGGAGGAAGAACAGCGATTGCCTATGACAAACAATGCACAACTGCAGGAGGAGAAGACCAAATCCGATTCCAACTCTGAAAGCCAATCACAGATGAACAAGGATTCAGAAAGCCAGGAGAGTAGAGTAGAAAAGCCAAGCACAGATAGAAGATCCTTCTCAAGATGAAGTAGTAATTATGGGTGATGAAGAAGCATTGAGCCTCCAACGAAAGAGCCGGAGGGGAACCTCAAGTATCATAGGAAGAGGAGGAATTTGAGATTTATAGTATAGAGGGAGAAGAAGAACACACAGAAGAACCGAACTGGTACTTTGTTCAAAGCCGAAAAATCCAATGCAGGCTTCTAGAAAAATAGTCTAAAATTCCCCCGTGCAGTCTTTAGTTAGTGATAGTGGGCGAGTTCACTAAGCGTTTCCGCTTGGGTACAGTTGATCTTTATCTTTCTCCTGTCTCCGCTCCTATGTGTGCAGCGCTTATTGCCCTGAAAAAATTCGGTACGGTGAAATCGACATTGAACTGGCCCTGAGGCTCCGGGGTGCTGGCTACCGCGTGTTGGGCTCGTGGAGATCACACATGATCTTAGTTACCTTAACCGCTTTACTTTGACTTTGATGACCGAAACAAACAATCCTGTGAAACGAATTCTAGAGGCTTTAATAAGCAAAAGCACAGACTGTCTTCTTTCTGCATCTCTTTGAGAATGCAGAAAGCACTTCTTACCTGCCGACTTTGCTTTGCTTGCTTCTTGCCTAACGTACTAACGCGCGACTTATAGCACAAAGAAGCCTACGCTTGTTTGTTGCTTACCTGCCTCTTCTTCTTCCCGTCTTTCAGTGCTCTTTGTTCGATCTCGCATGGGTCGTCCTGAGCGGAAAAATGTCACGCATCGGTACCGCCCTATACACAGTCTCTAGTACAGGATCTTTTCTTTATGCGGAAAGAACCCGTCCCTTTCTTTATTTTGCATTTTCCGCTGTTCCGTTAAATAATTGAGTTTTTGATCCCTTTGGTTGTAAGGACTGAGATACTTCCGATCCATCACGGAATGAACAACCTGTCTTGTAAAGAATGAACCTGTATCCGAGGAAGAAAACCTCCTCTCGCTCAATATCGATCGACGAATGGGCAAAGACAAGACCCTCACTTCATGAGCACTAGGCGAGGCTCTTATTCGCAATAGCAATCTATGCGTATTAATCCCCTCCCCGCTTTTTCCGCCGGTGGCGTGCCAAAGCCTTCGTTGCTGGATTTCCGCGGAAACAATAAGGTGTTCCCTAAAGGGAACACACTCTAATCCATTTTGAGATCAACGCTCCGACGTGTAAAGCCTGACTAAAATGACCAGTAAATCGGCGCACGTTGCCGGATGATAGACGACGCAAATAGCCAAAACCCAATCAAATAGGAGCGGGACTATCGGCATCACGCTAGGTAGAGTCAACGATGACCGGAACCCCATTCCCAGCCGATATGATCGCCTTATTGCGTTGGATGACTTCCTGCTTGGGGGGAACCCTCGTACCTATGGGTACAGGCACACGGTTAGGAATGAGCGCCAGAGTGCAGATGGATCAGCTGTTCGATAGATATTGTAGCCTTGACGACAGGTACTATTTTTCCGTAGGGGGTAGGCAAGGGGCTCCCCGTAATAAATGTGAAATGCTAACTTGCAAATGCACTACTGAACAATGCTCCTTTCAACTATGGGGAGATTACCAGGACGCGACACTGCCGTAACCAACCGGGTAGGATAACCGCCACAGCAGGTCATCTATAGGGGTATCACAGCGGATTACCGGAGGATTGGAAATGATTTTATTTAACTATAGCTCTGAACCAGCAAACGGAGGTCGCTGAAAAGCCGTAGTGCAGTGCGTTAGGCACGCACTGTAGTTTTGAAGCTGGGAAGGAATGATTTACCGGAGGAGCTTTGAAGGACTGTTATTACCTTGCCTGACAGCTGAAGAAGCCAAAAACGCTTTGACAGAAGTTCATGAAGGTGCGTGCGGAACAAGGTGGCCTGAGATTATACAGGCAGCTGTTGAGAACGGGGTACTACTGGCCATCTATGGTCACCGCTTGCATGCAATATGTCAAGAAATGTCCAATCTGTCAGATACACTCGCATCTGTCGCATGTGCCGACCAAACCATCCCATTAAATCTTATTGGCCGTTCCAATGTTGGGGACTGGACCTAATCGGGAAAAAAAATCAGCCTTTAAGTTGGGTCACGTGTGGATCATCACCGCGACCGAATACTTTACTAAACTAATTTGTTTTCTGGCTTGAATGCCTTCAGATGGTAGTGGTGAAGAGAATTGCTCAGATAAGGGAAGGGGAGCGGGAGCATACTCTAGCTAGACAGCCAATTGAATCAAATGAATCCTTTTGGCAGCAGTTTTTACGTGCAGCCGTATGAATATATTCATATATCTTTTTAGATTCTCGTTTACCTCTAGTAGGAAATAGAGATCCAGAAGTGATTATAGCGCCCGGGGACGAATCTCGTCCGCTCTGTCAATTCTTTTTTTCTTTCTTTTTATGGCTTGAAAGATCACCCAATTTCATAAATCGATATACGTTCATTCTCGCCTGCCTATGAAAAATGCTGGCAGGGTCCTTTCGTATAAGCCGGATCGATCAGAAATAGAATAAGGTATACGGGGCCCAGATCTAAGTTACGAAGGGACTTGTCCAGCTCCGACCTTAAAAGGAAGTGAAGGACGTGAACTCATACTCATCTAAGGCAAGTTCATGTTCAAGTGTTCAAGGATATCAGATGAGCCAAGCGCTTGTTTGATATTCTTCTTATCTTAAGAAGACCTACTTCTCCACCCTGTAGAAAAAGAGAATCATAAAGCGAGGCGACCGGAGATGACTTCCCTACCTTAAGAAAGGACGGGGAATCAAAGTACTTCTTCACTCTAGTAGTCACATGGAAATGTCATCTTTTTCTCATTCCGGTACATAAAAAAAGCGGGGAATGCACATTTGCTTGAAACATTTCCAAAATAACTGTTTTACGTCTTTGAGCACGCATGGATCCTTTGATTATATACCGACGAAAATCTGGTTGTTGTGAGTAACGTATCAAAGCTACCTCTTCCGCTGGATCACTATTATTAGTATTATTTGTAGTTGTAATAGTATTGGTATTCTGATCGTTATCAGTATAAATTACTACGCGTTTGGCTTTTCTTAAACGAATTTCATTATCTTCCATAGATTCTTCCTCATTTTGTTCCTCCTGTTCTTCCAAATAATTAGTTAATTTGTATGACCATCGAGGAACCCTTTTACGGATTTCTTCTATTCCAATAGATTTATTTCGTCTTGTTGTTTGATCATTTGGATCAGTTGTAATTACATCGACGAATACTTTTTGGAGCTTTACTTTCTTTATCAATTCTTGTTTGTTTGCTCTGTCTTATGATCTGATGGTCTTAGAAGAGGTACTCAGTCCATTGGATATTGCTATCCTCTGGATGAATAACACCCTTCCCAGTGACGGGGTAGTTCAAACCCCAAAGACCGGAACCAAAGACTATATACCTAAGGTCTCATTAAGGAGATAAGTCACAATAAAGTGACCTGGCTTCAAATTAGTCCATAGGTACTTATAATGAGAAAGCCTTTCAATTACCTCTAATATTGTGAACCTTCAAGGTTAGGCCAAGCCCCGGACCCTAGGGGGCAGACTATATGCCCTTCATTCCGGCATACGACAAGGTGGAAACACAAAGATCGTAAACCACAAATGTGCCAGGCCAAAACGGACCAAGAGGATGCTGCCGTATCGGTGAACTCTGGTTGCGTCCATCAGAGACAATCTCTGAAATTCCAATTGGAAAAGCACCCAGCATACTAGGTGCCAGAGAAACTCGGACTCCATGGGTGATGGCATATGCAAGACCAGCAAACTCCATGCAAATCAGTTCTTGCCGGACACAATAGACATACCAGCTCAGTCACAACATAAGGAACCCCCAATGTTCCTCAAAGCCTACCCGACCTGACAGCTTTAGTTGAATGATCTGATCCCGAAGCTAGCTTTCTACTTGAATTGCTATGACTGGCCAACTAATTCAACTGCTGGCAGACTCAGAACGTAAACTGGTCTGACTAATGCTTTCCTTACAGCTAGCTGGTCTATGAAAAGCGAATCTTCCTTCTCTTCTTGTTGAACTAGATAGAGATTCTTAGATGAGTGTTCGTTGTGCCCTGCCTGCTTCACTTGTTCTACCCGACCAGACCTCGTCTTTCAAATGCTTATTTGAAGCAGAATGACCTCTGTCATTTCCTTATTACTCTGGTAGGTGAATGAAGGAGGCTGAAACCCACTGTTTCAAATAAGTATGCTCGCTCTCACATGATCGGACTACCTATCTTTCTGCTTCAAATCTGTATTCATAGCTTTTTTCCAACTACCGGGACTACTCATTTCCAGCACAAAGCTCTCCTATGAATATGCTACTGCTCTGACTTTCTACCTGAATCCGAGCATTGAAGCAAGCTCTTTGTCGCACCATAACCGAGTCTCTCCTTGCAGCTCTGACCAATCCACCCGTCATTGCAAATAACTGCTCCTTACTCCTTGACTGTATGGCCACTTTTGCTTGATGTCTGGCTCACCGGATCTGGTACATGAAAAAGCCATTCCTTTTCGCTTTCCTTCAACCACCCAGTAACCTTTTTTACTGGAAGAGTCAAGCGAGAGCAATTAGTTTAGAAGGAAGAGGAAGACAAGGGTCGTCCTCATTTCACTCTTTTTGCTCCTGCGAGACAGGACTCAACTACTTTTTACGATTGACAGGGTAGCTCGGCTGGCTCATTCACTGGAAAAGTGGACAGGCTGAGTCTTGATCTGTTCTCATACTAACGGCTAGGAAGGTGACAAAGGCGCTTGAGGAAAGAAAGTGATCGTAATTCACTTTTAAGGCTCATCAGTCTTTCTACACTGATCCAGCCCTTTTTCTGGATCTATAAACCATCCTGAAAAGGCCTAACCGCTTCAATTGGACTCCTTTCCTTGGCTATTGAATCAGCTCTTAGAGGATAAATTCCCTTTGTTAGCGGAATCAGAGCTAAGGGAGGAGTTCACAACCGCTTTCATTCTTTTTTTTTTTAGACTTACCGAGCGAAAGGCGTAGAGGCGCTGTTCACACGTCTTGGTGAAGAAGCTGTGATTGGTGCGGTTTTTGCTTCTTTCTTATCCCAGTGACCGAGAGATTCTGTGTTGAAGAAATAAACGATGCTATTTCCGCTCTTGGGGGAATAACCGCAGTTGGTGCTTTAATAGGGGCATTCTCTTCTGTTTCAGAAAGAACTCTGAGTAAACAAGGCAAAAGCCTATCTTTTCTCAAGCTTGATTCGCAATAGCTATCAGTTCAAGCAGGAGAGTCCGTCTTTCTTTGTTAAATGGCCGAATTAGCCACACCCATAGAATAGAAGGGATCAATCCCACATTCGGCTCAAGAGAAGCAAAGGAAAGATCAGAGTCGGCATTAGCCCCGTTCTTGGAGGAAGAAGCCCTTCTATTGAATCTCTTGGAGGAAGGCACTACCTACTAGTAGGTAGTGGTGAGGTAGCTCTTTATTAGTTCGAGTCGGTGCCGGTAGCTGTAAACTCTTCTTTCTCGATGGGAATCATAGCCCTATCGTAGCCAAGTCAATGGACTTGCCTTTCTTGCTTGAATAAACTTCCTAAACCTCTTCCTGCTCATTGACTATGTTCATAACTTTAAAATGGGACAGGTGATGAGGGAAGACCTTCTCTCTGTCACAAGAAAATGTACCGAATACAGATAAGGAAAGCAGTCTACTCATGCCCAGGCGCAGCAGAATAAAAGGCCTAACTCTACTACTCAAAGTAGTGAAGTTCCCCAAGGGTTCGGTATCATAATAGAGTAAAAATCACGATTAGAGTCAGTCCGGATAAAAGGAAGAATCCAATCCGCAGCTAGTCTTGGGATCAAGGCTTCTTTCCTTTAAAGAATCAGGAATAGCCTACTCCAGGCCGTTGAGGCTTTTCCCAGCTCAAAGGCGATGACTAGTGGATCCGGGGGTACAACGAAAGCGAACAAATGTTCCCATGGTCATGATTGTTGACTAAACTGCCCTTTCTCTGATTCCCCTTGCCGACTCTGAACTAATTCATGCTTGAATGTGAACAACCGTTTGAATAGTACGGAAAGCAGCATTCTACTGATTGGATTACCTTCTTCCCTTCCAACTATTTGAGTAAGAATTCTCTCTCGAACCCTAGAACCTTTGGGCTAGGAACCCGAGAAAGGAGAATGTGAAAAGCGTTCAGCGGGCGTTAGTCGTCTTCTTGCTGTTGTTGAATGTTAAGTTGTGATCAGCTTAGCAGTAAAGAGCTTTTGTTTAGCGAAAGTAGGATTCGGAACTACTTTTGCAGGCGAGGGTCAACTTCACACTCAATTTATTTGAAGAAAGCTTCACATGTGTGATCTTTCGCTCATGATTCAGTACCGAGAGCTCCTTTCTTCGATGTAGCACTGGAAGGAGTGGTTGGGCTGGGTTAAGTTAAGCTAGGCTCCTCGGGCAAGTAGTCCCTTGATCCGGTGGTGGGGTTGTAAGGGGTTTAGAACAGCTTTCTCAATTTCGAAAGAGTAACCTTTCAACCGTCCCCTATTATTTTAGCCACGGCTTTTGCTTTAGCTCATTGATTTGTTATTTCTATTCTAAGACTCAATTAAGGTATTAGTGTTTGTTTGTGCCCTTACTCAAAGGATAAAGAGGGCGGCTTTCCGGGAATGCTGATCCAAATAGGAGTAACTCGGAATCACCATCCTAATATCCAAACTTCGGGACAGGATTTCACTCCAAACAAAGAGGATTTTTTTTGTTTGCTTCGCAGTAACGAACTGATCAAGATGGGGTGTCCAGTCTACATTGGTACGGGATTCGCGATGCCATCTCTATGGTCTTGTGTTCTTTCCTCACATTGGGAGTGCTGCCCTGGCACGGCAAACCTCTAGATCTATCTCAGCACGTTACTCAGCCTTGTCAAGGAAGCCGAGATCGATGTCGGATGATAGAAGCGAGGGCTAAAGGTAAGTGTAGTAAGGGAGAATAAAAACCGGGCATCATAGTAGCACTTCTTCCCGTAGATCATGTCTAATTCCCTCGAACAACTTCTTGTATATCCGCCCGGATGCTTTAGATGCTGATCGGGATACTGATATTGAGGTTGTGGCTGCGGTTTCAGAGTCTGTATCGTCCACTGGACACTAAAATGATTAGACTAGTTATTTCCACACTCAAATGCAAAAGAAAAGCCTTTTTTATAGGGCAAGGCTAAAAAAGGGTTTTAAGGTCTAATGATTAATATTCTTTTTTAGATCTGGCAAATCATTCCCAACGAGGATAAGCATGAATGAGGACTTCCTTTCCGCTCCATAGAATGAATGAAGGAATGGATGCGACAATGAATGAAGCCGATCCAGGTAGGGTAGCGCAGCATCTTTTCCAGCACTGTTAAGAAAGGGGTACAAGGAGCTGTAGAAAGAGTACAGGGAATCATTGGGCGGTGTGGTATTCCGATTAGATGAATTTTTCCGATGTCTATCGGAGCGAAGACAGACAGCCCCTGGGTTCGGTTCCTTCATAAAGGAATATAGTGCGCCCTATAAAGAAAGGCAGGCGCGCAATAAGCTAAAGCTTACCTTGCCCCGAGAGAGGCCATAGGATAGAGTATAGAACCGACGATGCTACTCTGGGCCCAGACAGACTAGGTAATGGTAAGTTGTCTGGCCTGACTCCGTTCACTGAGCTCTTAGCTTTGCTCCTGGCGGTGCGCTTGGTTATGTGTGCTGTCTACTCTTGGGTGGAAGAAAGAGCACAGGAAGCCGCCTCTGCTTTCCAAACCATTCATTCATTACTGGATTATCCCATCCATTACTGACTTAGACTGTACTGATACCTGTACCGACATAGACCTACCCTATTGATCTATGAAATGTCTGGTGATTTAAGACAGTATTGGTTTATACTTCAATGGAGAAAGCAGTTGAGAATCGGATGCGAGATATAGCTAGATGTATAAATCCTCAGTTGACTAGGCACTGTGCGAATGAACAGAGAGACTCTTTGGCTTAGGCTATTTAACAGGAGGGATCACACTATGGGCAGGCTCGCGCTTCGATCGGTTAGCTCTTACTAAAACTTACTGCTTAATTTCAGTCTTTCTTCTATGAATTGACTCTGCGTTTGGGATCGCTTTAGAGATAGAGCTTCGTGGAAAAAGTCGTTATCGCGGGCCATCCTTTCACAGTTTGTGGTCAGGTATCCTTGCGGATGAAGCTGAACAAGCACAGCGGAATCTGACTTCGAACTGTTTGCTTAAAAAACACGCTTCCAGCAAACAAACGACCAACCGCAACAACAGAAACTGCAATCGAACTCGAAACCTCAATCTCCACTGCTTCCGGTACACAAGTAAGGTAATAGCTATCCAGCACGCCAGCCAGCCAGAACTGACCTCCTGCTGCACCTATTCACTCCCTTTATGCCGTATGTATTAGCGTTATCATCAGACCAGAGCTGACAGGCGGGCTAGCTGACCAGAGGAGAAGAAGAGGTAAAGCACGAGGTTATGAAATAATAATAAGAGTGACTGTTGCTAATAAGAGTGAGGGGTACGGCTATTCCGAATGCTAGCTTTCCTGTAGTAGAGCGAGGCTCAGAAAGAGTTGGAGATTGAGGTATTAGGTTCCTTTTTAGCCTGTTGTGCCGATGTCGAATGCGTGCTTTCTTTCAGAAGCTCTTTTTACTGTTGGTGTGGCTTATGCTTGGTTCGGTTGAAAATCCCTTATAAATTACTGGGCTAGTTGCCGGTTGATGGCAGTTTCTCTTGGGTGCATAACATGCAGATTTCTGTCCAGAACAATGGCCTTAAAAAGAATCTCAGAGTTGAGAAGCAGCTTAGCGTTCAACCGTTACCTCTGACTCGACCTCTTCACCTTCCACTGTCTCTGCGGTTAATTACAGGTCTATGGCATTTGCTGTTGATAATGCTTTTCTTTTCTCGCTAAAAGTAAACAAAACCATCAACGTCTTAAGTTGAATTTGCTCTTTCTCATGTGACAATCACTGACAAATGCATAAAGGCTTTGTCATCCCTACACCGGGGGTTCTTCGATCACATAATTATGGTTTCCGCGCTATGAGATAAGGAGGACTAGCCACTGCTCAAAATAAAGAAAGACATTCCTGCAGAGAAAAAGGCAGTGCCAAGGGAAGGGCTGGGAATTTGGTTCCGCATATCGTACTCTCTTGACTTGAGAAGGTTGTTCGATTTAATTGGCTGAAATTTCTACTCGAGCGGAGCACTCTTTAGGCTTCTTCCCTTTAGCTTCAACCCGATTTATGTCGTAAGTGTCTTCTGGGCTTGCGAGAGAGCTTTGACTACTGCCTTTCAGGTTTCAGGAGAAAGACTCCGGAGGTCGTACATCGGCAGGAATAGTGGCCAATTGAGTCACCAGGTCATAGTCGAACGGTTCGTTCAACTGGTATCAGAGCTTAGTTAGGTTGTGTGGGTTGTGTTATTCTTGTGTGGATAAAATGGAGGATTCCAATAGACCATGTTTAAATTGACTGCATCGAATTATTCGATTTGGAAACCAAGAATGGCTTTTTTTGTAAAGACTTGTATGATCCTATTGAGGGGGACGAGGCCAAACCAAAAGACAAGTCAAATAAAGAGTGGGAGCGGATGAACAGAAAACCTGTCGCTTTAATCCGGCAATGGATTGATAATAGCGTGTTTCATCATGTGGCTCAGGGGACTAATGCACGTTCTTTGTGGGAGAAATTGGTATCCGTCTTTATGAGCGGAAGACACCACAAAATAAAGCCTTTTTTATAGTTAAAAGGCGGCTTGTTCATCTGAGGTATAAAGATGGGTGCAGTATGTCCGAGCACATGAATGATTTTCAGGATATTGTGAATCGGCTGAGTAATTTGCTGTGTTATAGGATGAGTTGCAAGCATGTTTGCTTCTGGGTACCTTGCCTGACAGTTGGGATACTTTGGTTGTGGCACTCACAAATTCCGCTCCAAAGGGTGTGTTGTCTATGAGCATGGTTAAAGAAAGTTTGTTCAATGAGGAGACTAGAAGGAAGGAACAGGGCATTACTTCTCAATCAGAAGCACTTGTTACTGAGAGGCGGGGGAGGAGTCAAACTCATAAAATTCTGACAACCGAACTAGGGAAATCAAGAAAAGGGAGAAAATGCTTTCATTGTGGCAAGCCAGGGCACATGAAAAAGGAGTGCAGAAAATTGAAAAGAGAGCAATCAAGGGAGAGAGGTGAAGAAAAGAAAGAAGAAAAAGATACGGCTGCAGTTGCATCTGATGGTGATGTTGTTATTATTTATGATGATGGTTGTGTAAATCTCACATGCCAGGATTCCACTTGGGTTGTTGATTCGGCTGCCTCATTCCATGTTACTTCTCGGCGTGACTTCTTCCCATCCTACACTAGTGGTGATTTTTGTTGTGTTAGGATGGGTTTTGGGGTATCTAAGATTGTGGGCATAGGAGATGTTTGCTTGGAAACCGGCATTGGGTGTAAACTGTTGCTTAAAAATGTGAGACATGTTCCAGAGATCCGCCTCCACTTGATCTCCACCGGAGCACTTGATGGTGAGGGTTACCACAATCACTTTGGTGAAGGGAAATGGAAGCTCACCAAATGGTAGCTTCAGGCAAGAAAGAAAGCACCCTTTACATGATGCAAGCTAAGCTGTGCAAGGGGGAGGTGAATGCAGTTAAGGACTCCTCCACTTAATTATGGCATAAGCGGCTTGGCCACATGAGCGAGAAGGGACTTGACATTCTCGCCGAAACTCCTTCCTATGAAAGGTACGCCTTTGTTGACTTGCACTCATTGTTTAGCTGGCAAACAACATAGAGTTGAATTTCATAGATCCCTTCCATCTACATGTTTTAGATTTGATTCACACTGATGTTTGCACTATGAATGCTAGAACTCTTGGTGGTGCTTTAGACTTTGTTACTTTTATTGATGATCACTCTAGAAAAGTGTGGGCTTTTGCTTTGAAATCTAAAGACCCGGTGCTCGATGTGTGAAAGCTTTTTGCCTGCTTGTGTTGAAAGAGAAACGGGAAGGCAACTTCAATGTGTTCGGGCAGATAATGGTGGTGAATACAGGGGTCCATTTGAGAAATATTGCAGAGATCATGGCATCAGGCTTGAGAAAACTGTTCCTAAAACACCTCAACATAATGGAGTTGCTGAGAGAATGAACCGCACTATTGGTGAAAGAATTCGGTGTCTGCTCTCTCATGCTAAACTGCCGTCATCCTTTTGGGGTGAAGCAATGAGAACTGCAGTGGATTTGATCAACCGCGGCTCCTTCAGTTCCTCTTAAAGGTGATGTGCCAGTGCCAGGTGTGGATGAGGAAAGATGTGTCATATGATCACTTGAGGGTGTTTGGCTGTAGGGCATTTGTTCACATTCCAAAAGATGAGAGATCCAAGCTTGATGACAAGTCAAAACAGTGTATCTTCCTGGGTTATGCACATGGAGAGTTTGGTTACAGATTATGGGATCCGATAGACAAGAAAATTGGTTGAAGCCGAGATGTGGTATTTCTTGAAGACCAAAGCATTGCCATTGCACGGGTACCCAATCTTACAACTTGATCAGTCTCCCATGTCCAGACGCCCGGGCGATTAAGATTAAGAAGTGAAGCCATCGTATAGCCCAACTTGTGACTATAGCTACCAAACAACGATAAAAAAGGGGATGTATAAAACCGGTACTCACTGATAAGAGTAGACTTCCGGTCGTATCTGACTTTGAAAAGCATTCAAGCAAGGAAAGGCTTCTGATAAAGAAGAGCGAGCATCAAACACAGCCTTCCTTCATTTATGTGATTATGGAATCCCAACGTTACGAACAAAAGGAGGCGGAAACTAGCTTAAAAATCAAAGTAAAGGGGCTTTGAAGTGACTAAACACAAAAAGAATCGAAAGACAGAAGATTGAATTGATCTTTGACCTTGCCGTCAAGAACTGCTGTTCAGGTTTAGGAAGAATCATGTCCTTATTTAACCGATTGATTCCTTGATCTTATCCTGTGCTCGGTAATCACACTAGTAAGGCAGGGAATAAAGTGAGATCCGATGTGTCGATACCGGACCCGGACACGCTAACTAAACTGCTACCTTTGGCAAGGCAATCAACGGATGCTTAACGCGCGCCAAGGCATTGTTTTTTTCCTTGCTAGTTAGCTTCGCTAGCTCTAAGGCTAGTTTGCTTTGCTCTAAATTGACCACTCACTACCTTTTTACAACTCGGCCTATTCTTATGTAAAAGACAGACGACCTTTAATCCTACTTCTCTCTTCCCCTCTCCCACCCGCCGCCCTCTCTGTCCGCTAACTTCGGTACCCGGGGCATTTCCCTCACATGCTGAAGCAAGAAAGCCCCTGTCTTTTATGACATTTCTAAAGTGATTTACCCAACCTGGAATAACAACAGCCAATACTACTTCCTTTATTTCTAGTTCTCCCCGTCAAGTTGAAGAAGACTCGCCCTCGAGTCGTTAGTGCTTTCTTCACCATAATAAGGAGAAAGATCAGAAACATTGCGCCGTGTCTGAAACCTCATACTCAGCTGGTAGTTCAATCTTTTAGGCATTTTCACCAATGCGTTTGAGAACTTTGAATGGTCCATCAGCTCTAGGCTCTCCTTTCGAAGATGAACCCACACCAGATCACCTTCTTTTAACTCAGCAAACAAGCGATGCTTGTTAGCTTGAGCTTGATACTTCTCATTTTGCTTAGCAATTTTCTCTCGAATCCGCTCATGCAACTTCTTAATTTGCTTCACCCTTTCTTCAGCATCTCCACTAAAGTTTTGAGTAGCTGGAAGTGGAGCTAAGTCCAGAGGACTTTAGGGATTTTGGCCATAAACAACATAGCCTAAAAAGACAAGGCGGATAGTGAGGAATTGGCACTTCTTCAAGTTAGCATTATAACTTCTGGTCTCTCAAGGTCTTGAACACCTGACGAAGATGTTCCAAGTGCTGCTCCTTATCTTCCTCGAGCGGTGCCATTTCTCTTACAGAGATCTACTTGACTTTTTTATCTCGGAACTGGTGAAGAGTTGCTATTATTCTTTTACCATGGAGTGAAAGCATTACTCCTGGTTTTAGCTTTTTTTCAGGACATTTCGCACGAGCGGAAGTACCCGATTTTACACACTCGAATAAGCTAGAGGTAAGCTGCTTTAACAAATTAATTGTTTCGAACTCATAGAAAAAGCTTCAAAAAGTCTTCTTTGAATCACAGAAGTCATTTTTCTTTGAGTGGGTGTGCTAGAGAAGGCTTGTGAAGAAGTGGGATCTCTGTCTTCTCTCTCATTTTTTTCATCATCGAAATGGATCTTCTATTTGTAGAATAGGTGACTGGAGGATGAGGTTCATCAGAGGATAGAGATTTTTTTCCTCTAAAGGAAAGAGAAACCTTTGAATTGTCTTCCCAACTAAACAAGAGGGTTTGTTTCATCAGAGAATGATTCATCATAAAAGGAGTCGAAGCCTTGAGCACACAACCGTGCCCGATACCTCTCAAGAGAACCATCTGGTTTTTGTTTTATCCAGCCAATTAGATTTTTTTCTTCCGGGGAGGAACCAAGTCCCAAGTACCTGTTTTGATGAAAATTAATCTCCTCAACCATTGCCGCACGCCAGTGAGGATCCTTAAGAGCCTTGTTGGGTGTAGCGGGTATCTCGATGTCAAGGCAGGGAATGGAATGTTTTGAGGCGTCAAGGGCCTTTGGTGTCTTGCGAAGAGAAATACCATCTTTGAGTGACGGACCCCTCCCGGTTGACCTCGGTATGGTGTCCATTCAAGTGAGATGTAGGGTAGTGAAAAAGTGAGGTTGTTCAATCGATCTAATTCCATAGTAGATGATAGAGGGGGCTACTGCCACCAACAAAATTGATCCGGTGCGCGCCAAGGCCTTATCACCCTACCTCAATCTTTCCTGTCCAAACTATCTAGACTACATTGACTTCAAGACAGGGAAGTCTCTCTAATTAACCTGAGAGAACCTACTAGTTCATTACCAACTCATCATTATTTATCTTAACAAGTACGCCTTCCCTTCTTTCAGTACTAAGATAAATACGTAACCTGCTCCTCCCGGTTCCGTCAAATTTCCTGCTCTCACTCCTTGGAATGCAAGCTACGGCTGGTCGACTCCGACCAGGGGCAATATACGGCTTCGTCACCTTTCTCAAATGCGCCGGATTGAAGACGGGTAGCGCTATACCAAGGCAGACCACTCTTGAGTGGTCTCGGATCATGGCCCCTGTCCTACACTGGATAGTTTGTCATCTATGAGAAGATAAGTACCGCCGCGGGCATAAACGGAAGCGATCAAGTCTCATGTGGTTGAGTCTTAAAACGAGTCCCCATCCATATATTGCTTCCTCAATCTTCCTACACTTGATCCTTTAGTACGGCACCAATGCGTAAAAAATGGAGTATGCGCGGGCCTTCGCAAGCCCTCAACTTCCTGAGCAAATATCTTGCCAAAGCTAACGCCACCCCTATGAAACTTTCTTCCATATATATTTGCATGCGATAAAACCACTTGTTACGAGCCACAAAACCAAATAGTATTGATGGCTTTCTCGACTAAACTTCCCACAAAGGCAATTCCCGATCAAACAATCATAAGGAAGCGTTCATCTAAATCCAAATAGCTAGATATGATGAGAGAAAGACGGCCTATGTATAAGAGTTCCCGAATTTGGATTCCAACAAGAACTCCTTTCTCCCCTGCCCGTCCTTCTTCTCCCACTGAATACGACTGGCTATGTGATATTCTGTTGGATGCTGAACTAAACAAACAAAGTTCGGGCTTCAACCCGACAACTGACTTTCCTCGATTTTCTTTGCGACCGACTAAGCCGCCGAGTCATCCCAGGTAGAGGAGCAATACCTGAGGCTACCACCATGTGCATTTCATCCATCTCGGGGAAGTGGCCGAACCCGAGGTACATATGCCATGGAACACCACAGTACTGAAAGGAGTAGTCCAGGATCGCTTGACATCACTTGATGGGAAAGGATCGCCAAACCATTGGCTCTGATACCACGATGTAATGCCTAGATGGCACACGCGTCGGAACTTGCCGGAGGTTCCTAGCGCATACCGGTGCCCAGGATCAATCCAAAGAGAGAAGAAAGACTTACAGAGCGCCATGAGATTTCTATGTTCATCGAAGAGGAGGTTGAATCCAGCATCCCGGAGGAGGATTTCATGATGGTCTACTATGGGTACGGGTCAGATCCCGCAAGTCTGATCCAACCCCTCTCACAGAAAGAGTGAGTCTGTCCCTTTCACCGTGGAGGACGCCAGGGGCATAGCCGTGCCCTCGCCCTCCTCTGATCAGGTCCGTTGAGAGAGAGAACCGGTACCCGAGTGAATAAAGGCCTTCACACCCTCTTTGCGAAGGTCTTTTAAAAGCCATCCATAATTTATATCTAACTGGAGACGATCAAAAATGTTGTCTGCGGGAAAGTTTCTTTCTTTGTTACCGCATTAAGCTTCCTTTTGTCCACACAAATCCGTATCTTCCCGCCAGGTTTCTGGGCCACCACAATAGGAGAGCCAGTTACTTTCTTGACTTCGAAGATGATACCTGCCTCTCGCATATTCGTAATCTCTTCTTGCACTTCACTTTAGTATTTTGGATTCGGCCGAGTTTGAACAACACAGGGACGGCTCACGGAACCGTTCTAAAATCTTAGGGCCCTTCTTCTCATATCATGATACGTCCAAGCAACTCTTTCAATTAATGGCATTTTTGATGCTGCTCCTATCCGTAGTGCAGGATCCCAGTCTGCTCCTATAGTGATTCACTGCTTATCTTCTTCATCTCCTTCGTCTCCTCTTCAATCGGAAGAGAGAACCCTACTTCTATCTCATCCAAAATGAATGTTGCAGTAGCCTCAGACCAGCATGAACATAGCCTGTTCAGAGAATAGTGATCCATTGTCACCTTTCTGATTTATATTTTAATATACCTGCTTTCTTCCATGTATCCCCGAAGTGTGGGATAGAAATTGTTTAGATAAAAGGATGATTCCCGACCCTATGATCCCAGCTTAGCTAGGTAATCCGCACAGCGATTAGCCTCTCTCCATATATTAGAGACGGCGCAAAGCTTCAAGCTGCCCGAGGAGATAGAGTACATGATCTTTGGCCTTCCAAGGACAGGAGTCAGACGAATGCACTTTACTGCTACCTGCGAATCAGCGGCCCTTCTACCATTCCGTCAGATGACAAGTTCTAGGCCTCTACGAACAGCAAGTAGCTCAATGACAAGTATGTCCGCTCGTGGTCTAGCTCTACTGAAAGGTGTCAACCATAAGCTGTAGGACTTTCTCAGAACCACACCAATACCTGCTCCATTATTGGGGAGGGAGCCATCTGTATGAATTTAGTCCCAGCCTTATTCCGGTCTTGCCCAAGAACACGAGCCTTTAGTTGGGGATTCAGGCGTGAAGCTACAGCCCCAATTACCAGCCATAGACCTTTGTTTGCTGCCATCCTTGTCCTTTAATCAAAATCGTTACAGTCTAAACTAAGCGAGATTAACAAATCGCTTCACTTAATCAGGTCTACTTTTTTTTTTGGTACAACCACCAAAAAATATGTTCTTGTGACGTTATGTCTATATCTGCCTAATAGCGCAAGTGACTGCATTGCAGATGAGAACGGCAGAGAAATTGTTACCTTTAGTAGCAGGTAACAGGGTTTAACGTAAGATAATAAGTTGGCCTTCAATCTTCGACGAAAGCTAACTTTATTGCACTTCCAAACGTATCTTGTGTAGGGTAAAGAACAAGTGTTCGATGTCTTCAGCTCCCGACCAGCAAAGAACACATCGCGAAGTGATCTTTTCAGACCTTTCCGTCTTAGCAGGTCTTGGGTGAGAAGCTTGCCTATGACTGCCGCAATAGGAGTATCTCGGTACATTCATGGGTGCCATATACTACTATTACACGGAATTTTGGGGTGTAGAACTCGACCAAGCGGAGGCGTTTGAGAACAGTCCATGTGAACACCTGGTAAAAACTAAATAACCCTAGGGGGGGAAGTGAAATATCTCTTATCCATGTCCAGACGTCCATAAGATCTGCCGATGTAGGAATAGGGAGGTTCCAAGCGCCTGAATGGTTGAGTGAACAGACCTTCATCTTTCTGCCAAGTCCCGAGTCATAGATAACCCGCTCACCAAAAAGGTCGAGTAGCCTGCCTTGGTCCAGCCAGATATCACTCCAAACATTGGTATCCGAACCATCTCCAATAAAGGTCTTTATGGATTCCTTCAACCGATCCCTGCAAGATAATATAGACCTAAAAATCCAAAATGTATTCCAAGAAAGATGAACATCCAAAAAGGAGTTCTTTCGAATATAGTGCTACTTAATACTACAGTCTACCCAAAGAGAAGGTTGGTTGGTGACGACTTTCCACCCCTCTTTCATCATGGCTGCCATACATATTGCAGTCTCAAATCCAATCGAAGGCCAAGACCACCCTCCGATTTAGGACGAGACGAAGAGACCGAAAATCTTCTTTTCAGTTCCCCTTTTGAAGAAAAAATCAATGCATTTCATAGTGCGCTTAGACAATTCAACGACGTCCAAAACGGAAACCGGTTAGAACCGACTTGATCAGTTCCAATCTCTCACTGTACGAAAGGGTCTTTGCCTTCCACCCAACAAGCTTGGCTTGGATTTTGTCCCATAGGGGCTGGCAGTGTGCAGAGGGGATGATGAGGGGGCAAAGCGGAAGAGAAAAAAGGTTTTTGATTTTTAGGTAAGCAACTCCTAACCCCAAGATACCCGAGATAAGTCAAGGGTCCAGGCCTTTCCTGAAAGAAAGACCCTGCTTTTGTGCCAACTAAGAGAGAGACCGGAGGCTGAAGCTAAATCCTCATCAAGTTCCAAGGCGGAATGGGGGCTAGGTAAAGAGCAGTAGATCAGATCATCGGCAAATAATTGTTGGGTAACTGGATTTTTCTCTCTTTGGAACATCAGGCGAATCTGACCATATGGGACGACTTTCTCATTAATGAGAATAGAGAGGCCTTCCATAGCGATGCAAAACTACAAGTAAAGAGATAGTGGATCTCCTTGCCGAATTCAATGACTGCTAGTGAAAAAGCCGAAAAGTGATCCATTGCACAAAACCGAGAAACTTGGGTTAGTAAGAAACTCCTTGATCCACATTATCCACTTCCTATTGAAGCCGAGGTCATCGAGGGCAAGTAGGAGAAACTCTCGATCAATCGCCGCCTTGTGAAGATCTATCGAAGCTTTAGTTTTTTCTATTACGTATGACTAATTCTAAACCTGAATGATCAATCTGTATGATCTTATGAAGAGCGAGAAGCTTGCTAACATAAAAAGATGCCGCGGTCAAGACGAGCTTCAAAACTAGAGGGCGTGCGTTAGCACTCCAGCTTTTCAGCCGAGGGTTGGGCCTGGTCCATTCTAGTCTATCTCGCTTGTTTTTAGCCTGAATGGTGAATGGCCCACCCTTTCTTTGAACCTTGTCAATGATCGAACTTACAGATATGAACTGAGTGCCATTTGATGAGTAAGATCGAACAAGGGAGAGGGATATGGAAAGGATGAAGTAATGAAAGAGGAAGTCATTGCTAGTAGTAACGACTTGTCACGATCCATTGGTTCATATAGAATCCATGTCCTAGGTCTATCAAAAAACATTCTTTTCGCTAAGCGTATATAATAAAATAGAGTGAAAGGGTCCACCCCGAAACCAAGGGGGTACTAACTAACAGCTGAGTCCTCTCCGAACCGCAGGAGATAGTTGCCCATCATACGGCTCACCAACTTCACTTGCCTCTAAGGAGGGCTCGCTCCGGGCAGGTTCGGATCACTTACAATACACGGCCCTACGAAGGGGTTAGGAGCTCAAGATGATTCTTTCTTTGTCGAGACGAAAAAGGAACCCATCTTTTCGACTGGAAAATGTGAGTCTGTTTTGTCCACTTTATTCATCCCCCTCTATCAAAATGATCAAAAAGGAAGGTACTTCTTATTCCCGTGTTTGATCTTTTCCATCTCTGCCCCGCTTCCATGTGGGCAGAGACCCCTGTAGGGAATGAAGAGGGGCCAAGGATCTTCCTCTCAAGAGTGCTTCTCGAGGCTCCACTCTCCCCCCTGAATAAGTAAGGCTCCGTTAGCCTGGGCTGAGATGGGGATAAGGAGTCAGGATTGAAGCCCCCAACGTTCTGCCAGACACTGGACAGGGGTAAGCTCTGTAAATGTGTAGAACCAAGTGTAGTGTGGTGTAGTAGTAGGCACTTCTAGGCCCCTTCCCGGCTACTGGATCACTCCAGTGCTTCGGGTACTACGGACCCTCTGCCATCCATTGCAGCAGAGCCGTTTCATGAGCGGGGGGGGGCTAAGCGCAGTTCTTTGAATCAAAGGTTGAATGAAATCGAAATCGATTCTTTTATAGATATCTGGATAGATGGATCTATCTTTCTATTCATATAGATTTTGCAATCAGCCCCAAATCCTTGATTTGGCCAGGAAACAAAGCACTGCTTTGGGCCCAGGAAGCGAAGGGAATGAGCTCTAAGCTTCTCCTCCACACTTCTTTATTTCTCCGTGCCCCTTCCGCATGCGCTTCGCGCGCCATTGGCGCTTTGCTCTCCTCTTATTTCTTCATTGGACGGTTCGGATGGACTTCGCCGTTCTTTCCCAACGAAAATGGAAAGGGCTGTATCACATCGAGATGTCGATTCGTTTTCCGCCCCAAATGAGATGGGGAATTAGTCACCTCTGTCCCTTCATCTTTCTGAATTGAATCGAGGCCCGGCACGGCTCGCGTCGTTCCAACAACCGACGGGGAGCACCTCAGTATACGATCGCGCGCAGTAACTGGGAGTCCTATTAGACCTAAGGCCAACTTCCATTCACCAAATCCAGGTTCATCTCGTGTAGTGATTGTGGACTCGTACAAGGATATGGAGTCGACGGTTGATGTATCAGACTCGACCCTGTCTTTCGTAGCATGCATTCCCATCTGTGTCGCAACTGATTCGGTAAGCTACGTGTCCGGTGCACGGAAAACTTCCTTCGGTCCCCCAACCTTACTCATGGCAACCTTCCGGCCGCCCAACGACCTATAACGCTAGTCACTACTCCCACTGGGGCTAGGAAGTAAGCCCCACAACCCAAAGCGGCGAAGAACAAATAGAATTTGCTACAAAAGCCGGCTAACGGGGGTATTCCTGCGTATGAGAACATCGTAATGGAGAAGGTCATAGCCGAAATAGGATTCGTTTTGGCTAGAGCGCCCAAATCCGCTATATATTTGACACGGGTTTGCCGTAATGCTGGAACTATGGCGAATGCATCTATCGTCATTGATGCATAAATAAATATACCAATTAGTAGTGATTGAATTCCTTCTATGGTTCCACATGAGAAACCAGTACGAATATAACCTACATGTCCAATCGAACTATGAGCTAGAGGTCTTTTGACTTTCGTTTGGGCCATGGCGGCCAGTGCTCCTAAGATCATAGAAGCAATGCTGCAGAAAAAGAAGATTTGTTGCAATGTACCTCCATAGGAAGCAACAATAGAAACACGTGACATATTTGCAGAAATAGAGATTTTAGGCGCAATAGAAAGGAATGCTGTCACCGGGGTGGGTGAACCCTCATAGATATCAGGTGCCCACATATATAGAGTCAAAAGATAGATTGAGTCCGAGGGAGAGGGGGGTTTTCTTCGGGGCTCGAGAGATTGAATAGATAGGGCCCCACAAGTTGTTAATTCGCCGCTGGGGAATTCACACAAAAGGGAACGAGGAATTCTCAACGAAAAAAGTGCTCTCTGAACCGAACGTGAAAGTTGTTTTCTATCAGACGGCTGTTCACGTAACTCCACTCTCGGCTTGGATTATATATCCATTTGGTCCGCTCTCGGCCATTCCACACGCTGCCTAGCAGAGACGTGGTTATCTGAAGAGGATTCTCTCTTTTGTAGTAGATGCCGAACCTGCTGCTCAGTGGGCGGGCGCAGCAGCTACATGGACCCCTTCCTTTATCTTGTTGCCAGCGCTTTCCCGGGCCGAGCCGGAATTCTTTATTCTAACTTGGCAGGCAAAGCCCGAAGGAAGGCTGCTATCCCCTCGGCCTTCTTCGTTTTCGATGAAAAACAAATCGACATCTCAATCTCCGAAAGCCTTTTCCTTACCCCGCCGCATCTCCCTCCCTTCGTCGAGCCTTTCCTTTAGTGGTTTGGGAAGCATTCCCTTATCTGAACGTCGGCAGGCATTCAGGAATTCCCCTTTTTTTGCCCCGGGGTTGTTTTGGTTTGAACATAGGCTCAAACATGATTGGAGGGGTCCTAGCTACGCCATGCGTTCAATACAAAAAAAAGGCCTCTTGGAAGCAGCAGGGATGACAAAAAGAGGGCGCTTTCCTGTGTTGCACTGAAAAAAGGACAAAGGAGAAGACGCTCTTCGACTTTCTTTCTTCCTCCCGCGCCCGCCTAAGCCCGGCCCGCGTTAGAGGGGAAGATTAGCAAAGCGGAAAAAGACAGAGGGAGGGGGAGCAGCATCTTATTCTCTTCGCGAGAACTTAACTTAAGGATCGGAGAAGCATTCGGAAGGGGCGAGGCCTTCATTTCGTTGGCAGAAGCAGAAAGGATCCAGGGGCTTCGGGGAACCCAAAAACTCTGTTTACTTTTATATTAGATAGAAAGACAAGAGATAGATGATATATATTTATAGGAAGAATATATACATCCCTTGACTAAAGATGTCTATGTATCTATTATTTAATCATCTCCCGATCGATTATCTTTTATTTTCTTTATCTAGTTATAACTGCTCTTTCTCTCACAATTGCATCAAAGAAAATAGAGAGAGAGAGAGCAGATGGATCCTATCCCCTATATCGAACACTCATTCCTATATATTGATAGAAAGATCTTCGTCACGGACTTTGCCTTTGTTCCATTTTTCTATTATAGGAATTCCTCATATCCAAGGCAGCTTCCCACAAACACCCCACCCATACGACTATGTCGCCTTTTGAATCGACAGTTGATTGGGCTTCATAGCTACGGCACATTCAAAAGTCAACCGAATAGAATATTAGTCAATAGGCTTCTTTCAGTAGCAAACATCTTCATTTTTACCGGGCGTAGCGCACCTTTGGTACTTCAGTAGGGCAAGCAGTTTGATAGTGACTTCTTTCTTAGGGTAGGGCGACGAAGACTTCAATGACGGAAAGGTAAGAGGGTCGCCTTTGGAAGCGCCAGCGAAAGTTGTTGAAAGCCGGGAGAAAAAGCGAAAGCTTGCTCGAAACGGCCCCCTAACCCTCGGAAGCGAAGACGCAAAGCCTCACTTTTCAAAAGGAAGGAGTGAGCCTGACTGAATCCATCCATAAACCCGGAAAGGAAACGAAGTTCGTTCCCTTTCGTCAAGTGGGTAAGGTAGGCGAACCACTTAAGCTTTGCCTTAGACTGACGGAACAAAGCTAAGAAGTAGGCTGAATGGAAAAAGGAAAGGGACAAGGGCGGTCGTCGCTTGGCGCGAAGGCTGCTGGTTCGGTACGGTACTAAAGGTCCTCGGACTTCCAGGCGGTTTTTCTTTTGGGCAGCTGTGAACCCTTGGATCTCGCCAATACAGCCTCCTATGGTTTTCGTTACCGAGATATCTTTTCTTTTTTTTTTCCCAGGGATTTTTTGGGTAATCAGCTCCCATGCTGCAAACAGTCAAATCTGAACCGTTCTCGCTCTTCTTTCCTCGTGGGCAGGAAGCACACCAGCAGCGTGCGTTGCGTGATTCCACTGTGTTTTTTGCACTTGACTGGGTGGACAGTTGACCGGAAGATAACTTCGATTCGCCCGGCCAGCAGGCGGGCGGCGTGCTTATCTTGTGTGACAACACTACAGAGCGAGTAGCTCTTCTAGTCGGGCAGCTGTGTGACAACACTCCAGAGAAAGCGGCGCTTTTGTGTAACATGCTATGGTCTCAACGCCCTTACGAGGTAGTGATGAGTTTCACGCGCTCTAAGCCCGGCCCGCGCGCAGTTAGGAGGATTGGCCGCAATCTGAGCGGTACCACCCATCCTACCCTACTACCTATAGGGGGCCGTCCGTCCAACAGCCGCCCGAAGAGGAACTGCAGTGATCTTGAATAGGGATCCTACAGCGATAGATAGAATCCCCATAAAAATACCACTAGATGGAGCACCAGTGATTTCGTATCCGGTCAAAATCTTGGCTAATTGATCGAAGTGGGTAGCTCCAGTAGACCCATAGATCATGGAACAAATAGGGTGGGTAGGCCCAACCACCACACTACACGTATAGACGCGAACCCCCCTCCTTACCGTACGTGCGACTCTCACCGCATACGGCTCGCACAAAGACTCCAAAATCCATCCCGAGCTTTTTATTCCACCTCTCCTCTCCAATCCTCGATTAAACTTGCCTTCCCCAGCTTCAAAAAAAAAGAGCTTCACTCGGTTGGCCCTCCTACGCTGACGCCTACTTTCTCTT